GCTTCCGTAGCTTAAATAAAGTATAGGACTGAAGTTCCTAAGATGGCCCTTAAAAAGGCCCGCAAGCACAAAGGTTTGGTCCTGACTTTACTGTCAGCTCTAGCTAGATTTACACATGCAAGTATCCGCCCCCCCGTGAGAATGCCCACAACTCCCTGCTTGGGAGTGAGGAGCCGGTATCAGGCACGCACCAGCTCAGCCCACGACACCTTGCTTAGCCACACCCTCAAGGGAATCCAGCAGTGGTAAACATTAAGCTATAAGTGAAAACTTGACTTAGTTAAAGCTAAGAAGGCCGGTAAAACTCGTGCCAGCCACCGCGGTTATACGAGAGGCCTAAGTTGACAGACAACGGCGTAAAGAGTGGTTAAGGAAAACACGAAACTAAAGCCGAACGCCTTCAGAACTGTCATACGTTTTCGAAGGTATGAAGCCCAACCACGAAAGTGGCTTTATCTCCCCTGAACCCACGAAAGCTAAGGAACAAACTGGGATTAGATACCCCACTATGCTTAGCCCTGAACATTGATCGTTTATTACACCAAACATCCGCCCGGGAATTACGAACACCAGTTTAAAACCCAAAGGACTTGGCGGTGCTTAACATCCACCTAGAGGAGCCTGTTCTAGAACCGATAACCCCCGTTTAACCTCACCCTCTCTTGTTTTTCCCGCCTATATACCACCGTCGTCAGCTTACCCTGTGAAGGACGAATAGTAAGCACAATTGGCACAGCCCAATACGTCAGGTCGAGGTGTAGTGCATGAGAGGGGAAGAAATGGGCTACATTCGCTAACAACTAGCGAATACGAATGATGTGTTGAAATACACAGCTGAAGGAGGATTTAGCAGTAAGCAAGAAACAGAGTGTCTTGCTGAAACCGGCTCTAAAGCGCGCACACACCGCCCGTCACCCTCCCCGAGCTCCCCAGACCGTTTTTAACTAAAGCCCTACAACTGCAAAGGAGAGGAAAGTCGTAACATGGTAAGCGTACCGGAAGGTGCGCTTGGTAAAATCAGAGTGTAGCTAAGACAGTTAAAGCATCTCCCTTACACCGAGAAGTCGCCCGTGCAAATCGAGCCACCCTGACGCCTATTAGCTAGCCCCACCTCTCAACTACAACAAACAATTATAAATAACCCCAAAGACACGACATAGAACTAAACAAACCATTTTTCCTCCTGAGTATGGGCGACAGAAAAGGAGCTAGTGGCGCTATAGACAAAGTACCGCAAGGGAACGCTGAAAAAGAGATGAAACAGACCAGTAAAGCTAAGTAAAGCAGAGATAACCTCTCGTACCTTTTGCATCATGATTTAGCCAGCAACACCAAGCAAAGAGAACTTTAGTTTGGCACCCCGAAACTAGGTGAGCTACTCCAAGACAGCCTAACAATAGGGCAAACCCGTCTCTGTGGCAAAAGAGTGGGAAGAGCTTCGAGTAGGGGTGACAGACCTATCGAACCTAGTTATAGCTGGTTGCCTGGGAACTGGATAAAAGTTCAGCCTCCCGGCTTCTCTCTTCATCCTTATCCTATTTTCCAATGATTCCTAAAGAAACCGCGAGAGTTAGTCAAAGGGGGGACAGCCCCTTTGAACCAAGATACAACTTTTCCAGGAGGGTAAAGATCATAATTTTCAAGGCAAGAATGTTTTGGTGGGCCTAAAAGCAGCCATCCCTACAGAAAGCGTTAAAGCTCAAGCATACTCCCCGCCGTATATCCTGATAACCCAATCTTAGCCCCCTAACCCTACCGGGCCGCCCCATGCAAGCATGGGGGCGACCATGCTAAAATGAGTAATAAGAGGGGTCAGAGCCCCTCTCCCTGCACGCGTGTAAGTCGGAACGGACCCCCCGCCGAAGATTAACGACCCAAATCAAAGAAGGTATTGGACAAACGTGAACATGACCTAGAAAACCGTCCATAATATAACCGTTAACCCCACACTGGTGTGCTTAAAGGGAAAGACTAAAAGAAAGAGAAGGAACTCGGCAAACACATGAAGCCTCGCCTGTTTACCAAAAACATCGCCTCTTGCAAAACTCAAGAATAAGAGGTCCCGCCTGCCCAGTGACACTTTAGTTCAACGGCCGCGGTATTTTGACCGTGCAAAGGTAGCGTAATCACTTGTCTTTTAAATGGAGACCTGTATGAATGGCACCACGAGGGCTTGACTGTCTCCTCTTTCAGGTCAATGAAATTGATTTCCCCGTGCAGAAGCGGGGGTGCACTCATAAGACGAGAAGACCCTATGGAGCTTTAGACACAAAGGCAGACCATGTTAAGGACCCTTGAATAAAAGACTGAACTTAGTGGCCCCCTGTCCTGATGTCTTCGGTTGGGGCGACCATGGGGAAACAAACATCCCCCGTGCGGAATGGGAGGACCACCCCTTTCTTTCTCTTCCCCCTCCTCCCACAACTAAGAGCTACAGCTCTAACTAACAGAATTTCTGACCATAAGTGATCCGGCAATGCCGATCAGCGGACCAAGTTACCCTAGGGATAACAGCGCAATCCCCTTTTAGAGCCCATATCGACAAGGGGGTTTACGACCTCGATGTTGGATCAGGACATCCTAATGGTGTAGCCGCTATTAAGGGTTCGTTTGTTCAACGATTAAAGTCCTACGTGATCTGAGTTCAGACCGGAGTAATCCAGGTCAGTTTCTATCTATGCTATGATCTTTTCTAGTACGAAAGGACCGAAAAGAAGAGGCCCATGCCCCAGGTACGCCTCCCCCTTACCTAATGAAGACATCTAAACTAGGCAAAAGGGCATGTCCTTATTGCCTAAGAAAATGGCGTGTTAGTGTGGCAGAGCCCGGTAGATTGCGAAAGACCTAAGCCCTTTAAACAGAGGTTCAACTCCTCTCCCTAACTATGATATCAGGACTCATTACCCATGTAATTAACCCCCTAGCCTTCATTGTCCCTGTCCTGTTGGCCGTTGCTTTCCTAACCTTAATCGAACGAAAAGTGCTTGGTTACATGCAACTACGGAAAGGTCCCAACATCGTCGGGCCCTACGGGCTCCTTCAACCTATTGCTGACGGAGTAAAACTGTTCATCAAGGAACCAGTACGCCCCTCCACTTCTTCCCCCATCCTCTTTCTACTAGCCCCCATACTGGCACTTACTCTAGCCTTGACCCTTTGAGCCCCGATGCCCCTCCCTTATCCCGTAACTGACTTAAACCTAGGAATTCTTTTTATCCTAGCACTTTCCAGCCTCGCGGTCTATTCAATTTTAGGCTCGGGCTGGGCATCCAATTCAAAATACGCCCTAGTGGGCGCCCTCCGAGCTGTAGCCCAGACCATTTCGTACGAAGTCAGCCTAGGCCTTATTCTCCTCAACATTATCATCTTCACCGGGGGTTTCACCCTCCAAACTTTTAACACCGCCCAAGAAAGTGTTTGATTAGTTCTGCCCGCCTGACCCCTGGCCGCCATATGATACATTTCAACGCTGGCAGAAACAAATCGGGCCCCCTTCGACTTAACCGAGGGAGAATCAGAATTAGTCTCCGGGTTTAACGTCGAGTACGCCGGGGGCCCCTTCGCACTATTCTTCCTGGCCGAATACGCCAACATCCTACTTATAAACACCCTTTCTGCGACACTCTTCCTGGGGGCCTCACACATACCAACATTCCCAGAACTGACAGCCATTAACCTCATAACCAAGGCAGCCCTCCTTTCCATCCTATTCCTTTGAATCCGAGCTTCCTACCCCCGCTTCCGGTACGACCAGCTCATACACCTCATTTGAAAAAACTTTTTACCCCTAACACTGGCCCTCGTCATTTGACATCTCGCGCTGCCCGTCGCGTTCGCCGGACTACCCCCTCAGCTATAGCGCTGGAGCTGTGCCTGAATTAAAGGGCCACTTTGATAGAGTGAACCATGGGGGTTAAAATCCCCCCAACTCCTTAGAAAGAGGGGACTTGAACCCCACCCGAAGAGATCAAAACTCTTAGTGCTTCCTCTACACCACTTCCTAACAGTGTCAGCCAAGTAAGCTCTTGGGCCCATGCCCCAAACATGTAGGTTAGAGTCCTTCCCCTGTTAATGAACCCGTACATTATGGCCCTCCTACTATTTGGCCTTGGCCTCGGAACTACAATTACATTCGCGAGCTCCCACTGACTGCTTGCCTGAATAGGTTTAGAAATCAATACACTCGCTATTATTCCCCTTATAGCCCAACATCACCACCCCCGAGCGGTTGAGGCCACCACTAAATACTTCCTCACCCAAGCAACAGCAGCGGCAATGCTCCTCTTCGCCAGTACTACTAATGCTTGACTTACAGGGGAATGAGACATTCAACAAATATCACACCCCCTCCCCACCACAATAATCACGCTAGCTTTAGCCCTAAAGATTGGCCTTGCACCTATACACACCTGAATGCCGGAGGTCCTCCAAGGACTAGACCTGACCACTGGACTAATCTTATCCACCTGACAAAAACTTGCACCCTTTGCTCTACTCCTCCAAATTCACCCAAGTAACTCAACAGTCCTCATCACCCTAGGTCTCACCTCTACCCTCGTTGGAGGCTGAGGGGGCCTAAACCAAACACAACTACGAAAAATCCTGGCATACTCCTCAATTGCCCACCTCGGATGAATGACACTAGTACTTCAATTTGCTCCCTCCCTCACTCTACTTACCCTTCTTACATATTTTGTTATAACATTTTCGGCTTTCCTCGTATTTAAACTAAACAAGGCCACAACAATTAACTCCCTGGCAATCTCCTGGGCTAAAACCCCCATTCTTACATCCCTCGCCCCCCTTGTACTACTGTCTTTAGGTGGCCTTCCACCCCTTACAGGCTTTTTGCCAAAATGATTAATCCTTCAAGAACTAACCAAGCAAAGCCTTCCCCTTTTAGCCACCTTCGCTGCCCTCACCGCCCTCCTCAGCCTCTACTTCTACCTCCGACTTTCATACGCAATAACTCTAACCGTATTCCCCAATAACCTCGCTGGCTCAGCTCCCTGACGCTTCCACACCCCACAACTCACCCTCCCCCTGGCCATTTCAACCTCCACAACTCTCCTTGCCCTTCCCCTCGCCCCCGCCGTGATGGCCCTTTTTACCCCCTAAGGGACTTAGGATAGCACAAGACCAAGAGCCTTCAAAGCCCTAAGCGGGAGTGAAAATCTCCCAGTCCCTGATAAGACCTGCGGGAAATTAACCCACATCTCCTGTATGCAACACAAGTACTTTTATTAAGCTAAGGCCTCTCTAGATGGGTAGGCCTCGATCCTACCAAGTTTTAGTTAACAGCTAAACGCTCAAACCAGCGAGCATCCATCTACTTTCCCGCCTGGCGAAGCGCCAAACAGGCGGGAAAGCCCCGGCAGGCGTCTAACCTGCTTCTCCGGATTTGCAATCCGGCATGAAAACACCTCAGGACTTGGTAAGAAGAGGAATCAAACCTCTGTCTATGGGGCTACAATCCACCGCTTAAAACTCAGCCATCCTACCTGTGGCAATCACACGCTGATTTTTCTCAACTAATCACAAAGACATTGGCACCCTCTATCTAGTATTTGGTGCCTGAGCCGGCATGGTCGGTACAGCTTTAAGCTTACTCATTCGAGCTGAACTGAGTCAGCCCGGTGCTCTTCTAGGAGACGATCAAATTTATAACGTAATCGTTACAGCACACGCATTTGTAATAATTTTCTTTATAGTAATACCAATTATGATTGGAGGGTTTGGGAACTGGCTTATCCCCCTAATGATCGGGGCCCCTGATATAGCATTCCCTCGAATAAATAACATGAGCTTCTGACTTCTTCCCCCCTCATTCCTCCTACTCCTAGCCTCCTCAGGCGTTGAAGCCGGGGCCGGAACGGGTTGAACAGTTTACCCTCCCCTAGCAGGTAACCTCGCCCACGCAGGAGCATCCGTAGACTTAACGATTTTCTCCCTTCATTTAGCTGGAATCTCCTCAATTCTAGGAGCAATTAACTTTATTACAACCATCGTCAACATGAAACCTCATGCCGTCTCCATGTACCAAATCCCCCTATTTGTTTGAGCTGTCCTGATTACGGCCGTTCTCTTGCTCCTGTCACTCCCAGTTCTAGCCGCCGGCATTACAATGCTTCTGACAGACCGAAACTTAAACACTGCCTTCTTTGACCCAGCCGGAGGAGGGGACCCCATCCTATACCAACACCTGTTCTGATTCTTCGGCCACCCTGAAGTTTACATTTTAATTCTCCCCGGATTCGGAATAATCTCCCACATCGTTGCCTACTATTCCGGTAAAAAAGAACCTTTCGGCTATATGGGAATAGTATGAGCCATAGTTGCCATCGGACTACTAGGCTTTATTGTGTGAGCCCACCACATGTTTACAGTCGGAATAGACGTTGACACACGTGCATATTTCACATCCGCAACTATAATTATCGCGATCCCCACCGGCGTTAAAGTTTTCAGCTGACTCGCAACTCTTCACGGCGGAAGCATTAAATGAGAAACCCCACTCCTCTGAGCCCTCGGCTTCATTTTCCTGTTTACGGTTGGAGGACTAACGGGAATTGTCCTAGCCAACTCCTCTTTAGATATTGTGCTTCACGATACCTACTATGTAGTAGCTCACTTCCACTACGTCCTGTCCATAGGAGCTGTATTCGCCATTGTTGCCGGCTTCGTTCACTGGTTCCCACTATTTACAGGTTATACTCTACACGACACATGAACAAAAATCCACTTCGGGGTTATGTTCGCGGGTGTAAATCTAACCTTCTTCCCTCAGCACTTCCTAGGCCTGGCCGGGATGCCTCGACGGTACTCAGACTACCCTGATGCCTACGCCCTGTGAAATACAGTTTCCTCTATCGGCTCTTTAGTTTCTCTCGTAGCAGTAATCATGTTCCTTTTCATTATCTGGGAAGCATTTACTGCAAAACGTGAAGTTCTTTCGGTAGAATTAACCGCAACAAACGTCGAATGACTCCACGGCTGCCCACCACCTTACCACACATTTGAAGAGCCAGCCTTCGTTCAAGTCCGATTAAATTAACGAGAAAGGGAGGAGTTGAACCCCCATCAGTTGGTTTCAAGCCAACCACATAACCGCTCTGCCACTTTCTTTACTAAAGACGCTAGTAAAATGCTATTACGATGCCTTGTCAAGGCAAAATTGTGAGTTAAACTCTCGCGCATCTTGAAACCATTAATGGCACATCCCTCCCAACTAGGATTTCAAGACGCAGCTTCACCTTTAATAGAAGAACTTCTACACTTCCACGACCATGCTTTAATAATTGTCTTCTTAATTAGCACACTAGTACTTTACATTATTGTGGCGATAGTAACCGCTAAGTTTACAGACAAGCTCATTCTTGACTCCCAAGAGATCGAGATTATCTGAACAGTCCTACCAGCAATTATTCTCATCCTTATTGCTCTTCCCTCCCTACGTATTCTTTACCTTATGGACGAAATTAATGACCCACACCTAACAATTAAAGCAATGGGCCACCAATGATACTGAAGTTATGAATATACGGACTATGAAGATCTAGGGTTTGATTCATACATAATCCCCACACAAGATCTTACACCTGGTCAATTCCGCCTCTTAGAAGCAGACCATCGAATAGTTATCCCTGTTGACTCACCCATTCGGGTGCTCATTTCTGCTGAAGATGTCCTTCACTCATGAGCTGTTCCAGCTCTTGGTATTAAAGTTGACGCAGTCCCAGGTCGACTAAACCAAACCACCTTTATTGTTAACCGACCCGGAGTCTTCTACGGACAATGCTCTGAAATTTGCGGAGCTAATCATAGCTTTATGCCCATCGTAATTGAAGCTGTCCCTCTAGAACACTTTGAAAACTGAACATCACTGATAGTTGAAGACGCTTCGCTAAGAAGCTAATTAGGTCCGCAGCGTTAGCCTTTTAAGCTAAAAATTGGTGACTACCAACCACCCTTAGCGACATGCCTCAACTCAACCCCGCCCCTTGATTTGCAATCTTAACTTTTTCCTGACTGGTCTTCCTTATCGTTATTCCCCCTAAAGTGACAGCCCATAATTTCCCAAACGAACCCACACCCCAAAGCACAGAAAAGCCTAAAACAACACCCTGAACTTGACCATGGCAATAAGCTTCTTCGACCAATTTATATCCCCAGTCTATTTAGGGATTCCTCTTATGGCATTAGCCTTAACACTCCCCTGAATCCTATTCCCGACCCCTTCAACCCGATGACTAAACAACCGCGTACTAACCCTTCAGGGATGGTTTATCAACCGGTTCACACAACAACTTCTTCTACCCCTAAATCCAGGGGGCCACAAATGAGCCGCCCTATTAGCCTCCCTAATGGTCTTCTTAATTTCCCTAAACATACTAGGCCTCCTCCCCTACACTTTTACTCCTACTACACAACTGTCCCTTAATATAGGACTAGCCGTCCCCCTCTGACTAGCAACAGTAATTATTGGAATGCGTAACCAGCCGACCCACGCCCTAGGCCACCTCCTCCCTGAAGGAACACCACCGCTGCTCATCCCAGTTCTGATTATCATCGAAACAATTAGTCTATTTATTCGACCATTGGCCCTTGGAGTTCGGTTAACAGCCAACCTCACAGCAGGACACCTCCTTATTCAACTAATCGCCACAGCAGCATTTGTCCTCCTCCCCCTGATGCCCACTGTGGCAATCCTGACAGCCACTGTTTTATTTCTACTCACTCTTTTAGAAGTTGCCGTAGCTATGATTCAGGCCTACGTCTTTGTTCTCCTACTAAGCCTCTACTTACAAGAAAACGTCTAATGGCCCATCAAGCACACCCTTATCACATAGTCGACCCAAGCCCATGACCCCTTACAGGTGCCATTGCCGCCCTGCTAATAACATCAGGCCTAGCAATTTGGTTTCACTTCCACTCCGTGCTTCTTATAACCCTTGGCACCATCCTCTTGGTTCTTACAGTATGCCAGTGATGACGAGATGTCGTACGAGAAGGCACATTCCAAGGTCACCACACACCCCCAGTTCAAAAAGGCCTTCGGTACGGAATAATCCTTTTCATTACATCAGAAGTTCTTTTCTTCCTTGGATTTTTCTGAGCCTTCTACCACTCCAGCCTAGCCCCCACCCCTGAACTAGGGGGTTACTGACCCCCAGCAGGAATTACCGCCCTCGACCCCTTCGAAGTTCCCCTTCTAAATACAGCTGTCCTTCTTGCTTCAGGAGTCACAGTTACATGAGCCCACCACAGCATCATGGAAACTAAACGAAAACAAGCGATCCAGTCCCTAGCCTTAACGATCTTACTAGGCGCTTACTTTACCTTCCTTCAGGCTCTAGAGTACAACGAAGCCCCATTCACAATCGCAGACGGAGTCTATGGTGCCACATTCTTTGTAGCCACTGGATTCCACGGACTCCACGTTCTTATCGGCTCAACATTCCTAGCCATTTGCCTTCTTCGCCAAATCCGACACCACTTTACATCAGACCACCACTTTGGATTTGAAGCAGCCGCCTGGTATTGACACTTTGTAGACGTCGTGTGACTCTTCCTATACATCTCAATCTACTGATGAGGATCATAATCTTTCTAATATCAACGGAGTATATGTGACTTCCAATCACCTAGTCTTGGTTCAAATCCAAGGAAAGATAATGAACCTTATTACAACCATTATCGCTATTACCCTTGCTCTCTCCACACTCCTGGCCATCGTCTCCTTTTGGCTACCACAGATGAACCCCGATCATGAAAAGCTCTCCCCATACGAATGTGGGTTTGACCCTCTTGGCTCAGCTCGCCTGCCTTTTTCACTTCGATTCTTCCTTGTTGCCATTCTATTTCTCCTATTTGACCTAGAAATCGCACTTCTCCTCCCCCTTCCCTGAGGAGATCAGCTAGCCACCCCCTTAATAACCTTCACTTGGGCCTCCGCCGTTCTAGCCCTTTTAACCCTCGGCTTAGTTTACGAGTGAATACAGGGAGGTCTTGAATGAGCCGAGTAGGCTTTTAGTTTAAGAAAAACATTTGATTTCGGCTCAAAAACTTATGGTTAAAGTCCACAATTGCCTGATGACCCCCGTCCACTTCGCCTTCTCATCCACCTTTATACTAGGGCTTGCAGGCCTAGCATTTCACCGCTATCACCTTCTTTCCGCCTTATTATGCTTGGAAGGTATGATACTTTCCCTTTTTATTGCCCTCTCTCTCTGGACCCTCCAACTAGACTCCACCACCTTCTCCTCCTCCCCTATGCTCCTCCTTGCCTTCTCAGCCTGCGAAGCGAGTGCAGGACTCGCCCTACTTGTCGCAACTGCCCGAACACATGGAACTGACCGGCTCCAAAGCCTTAGCCTCCTACAATGCTAAAAATCCTCATCCCCACCTTTATATTGATTCCTACAACATGGCTCACGCCTGCAAAATGACTTTGACCTACTGCCCTCGCCCACAGCTTTGTCATTGCCCTAGCTAGCCTTACTTGGTTAAAAAGTCTCTCTGAAACAGGTTGGTCATGCCTCAACACCTACCTAGCTACAGATGCACTCTCGACCCCCCTCTTAGTTCTTACCTGCTGGCTTCTCCCTCTTATAATCCTCGCAAGCCAAAAGCATGCCTCCCCCGAACCAGTAAACCGGCAACGAGTTTATATTACACTCCTAACTTCCTTACAATTCTTTCTGATTCTAGCCTTCGGCGCAACAGAACTAATTATGTTCTATGTCATGTTCGAAGCTACCCTAATTCCAACGCTGATTATTATTACCCGCTGAGGTAACCAGACAGAACGACTTAACGCTGGCACTTACTTCCTCTTCTATACCTTAGCAGGCTCCCTCCCCCTCCTTGTTGCCCTCCTCCTTCTCCAGAACAACACTGGCACTCTCTCCCTCCTAACCCTACAATACTCAAACCCCTTACCCCTTGTAAGCTACGCGGACAAACTTTGATGAGCAGGATGCCTTTTAGCTTTCCTAGTGAAAATACCCCTTTACGGCGTACACCTATGGCTCCCTAAAGCCCACGTAGAAGCCCCCATCGCAGGATCAATAGTCCTTGCTGCTGTCCTCTTAAAATTAGGGGGATATGGCATGATACGAATGATAATTATGTTAGAACCCCTAACTGAAGAACTGAGCTACCCCTTCATTATCTTCGCACTTTGAGGCGTCATCATAACGGGCTCAATTTGTCTCCGCCAAACAGACTTGAAGTCCCTGATTGCCTACTCATCAGTAAGTCACATAGGTTTAGTTGCAGGGGGAATCCTAATTCAAACACCATGGGGCTTCACCGGGGCACTTATTCTTATGATTGCCCATGGCTTAACATCCTCAGCTCTCTTCTGCCTGGCAAACACCAACTACGAACGGACACACAGCCGAACAATGATCTTAGCGCGAGGCCTGCAAATAATCCTTCCTTTGATGGCAACCTGATGATTCATCGCGAGCCTAGCCAACCTAGCCCTCCCACCCCTACCAAACCTGATAGGAGAACTAATAATTATTACCTCCCTATTTAACTGGTCGTGATGGACCCTAGCACTAACAGGAGCAGGCACCCTAATTACAGCGGCCTATTCATTATACATATTCCTAATGACACAACGAGGCCCTCTCCCCCCACATCTTATTGCCCTGGAACCAACCCACTCTCGGGAACACCTACTTATTCTCCTCCACCTTTTACCACTCATACTACTCACCCTTAAGCCGGAACTAATCTGGGGTTGAGCTGCCTGTAGATATAGTTTAACAAAGACATTAGATTGTGATTCTGAAAATAGGGGTTAGACCCCCCTTATCCACCGAGAGAGGCTGGTAGCAATGAAAACTGCTAATTTTCCCGTCCTTGGTTAAACCCCAGGGCTCACTCGACCTGCTCCTAAAGGATAACAGCTCATCCGTCGGTCTTAGGAACCGAAGACTCTTGGTGCAAATCCAAGTAGCAGCTATGCACCCCACTTCTCTTGTAATAACTTCGAGCCTAATCCTTATCTTCACACTCTTAACCTATCCTCTATTAACAACACTTTCACCCAGCCCTCGGGCCCCTGACTGATCTGTATCTCAGGTCAAGACAGCAGTAAAACTAGCATTTTTCGTTAGCTTACTCCCCCTTTTCCTGTACCTAAACGAAGGACTAGAAACCATCATCACAAACTGAAACTGAATAAATACTCTTACATTTGACGTCAATATTAGCCTTAAATTTGACCATTACTCAATTGTTTTTACCCCTATCGCCCTCTATGTCACATGGTCAATCCTAGAATTTGCATCTTGATATATGCACGCAGATCCCTACATAAATCGCTTCTTTAAATACCTCCTAACCTTCCTCATTGCGATAGTGATCCTCGTCACCGCCAATAACATGTTCCAACTCTTTATCGGGTGGGAAGGAGTTGGAATCATGTCATTCCTTCTTATCGGCTGATGATACGGCCGAGCAGACGCTAATACTGCCGCTCTACAAGCCGTTCTTTATAACCGGGTTGGGGACGTAGGGTTGATCTTTGCTATAGCATGAATAGCAACGAACCTCAACTCCTGAGAAATACAACAAGTATTTGCAGCCGCCAAAGGCCTTGACCTAACCTTCCCCCTCCTTGGACTAATTGTCGCCGCAACAGGAAAATCAGCTCAATTTGGCCTTCACCCGTGGCTTCCCTCTGCAATAGAGGGTCCTACACCGGTCTCTGCCCTACTGCACTCCAGCACAATAGTCGTTGCAGGAATCTTCCTGTTAGTTCGAATGAGTCCCCTTATAGAGAACAACCCGACTGCTCTCACTACCTGCCTTTGCCTCGGTGCCCTTACGACCTTGTTTACCGCCACCTGTGCCCTTACCCAAAACGATATCAAAAAAATCGTCGCATTCTCTACGTCCAGTCAACTAGGCTTAATAATGGTAACCATCGGCCTCAACCAACCCCAGCTAGCCTTCCTTCACATCTGCACCCACGCCTTCTTTAAAGCTATACTATTTTTATGCTCCGGCTCGATTATCCACAGCCTAAATGACGAACAGGATATCCGAAAAATAGGAGGCATACACCACCTGGCCCCTTTCACATCCTCTTGCCTTACTATCGGCAGCCTGGCCCTTACAGGGACCCCTTTCCTAGCAGGATTTTTCTCCAAAGATGCCATCATTGAAGCCCTCAACACCTCTTATCTTAACGCCTGAGCCCTTGCCCTAACCCTCCTAGCAACCTCTTTCACAGCTATCTACAGCATACGAATTGTTTTCTTCGTAGTGATGGGCCACCCACGATTTAATTCACTTTCCCCTATTAACGAAAATAACCCAGCAGTCATTAACCCCATCAAACGACTAGCCTGAGGAAGTATCATCGCTGGCCTTGTAATTACTTCTAATCTCCTCCCTTTGAAAACTCCTATCATAACCATACCCCCACTCCTGAAACTGGCCGCCCTAACAGTTACGATTATCGGCGCACTAACTGCTCTTGAACTAGCATCACTGACAAACAAACAGTTTAAACCAACCCCAGGACTCATCCCCCACCATTTCTCAAACATGCTGGGCTTCTTCCCGTCAATCATCCACCGCTTTGCCCCCAAGCTAAACCTCGTCCTAGGCCAGGCAATTGCCAGCCAAATAGTAGACCAAACCTGGTTTGAAAAAGCGGGCCCTAAAGCCATCGCCACAACCAACCTTCCCCTAATCTCGACAACCAGCAACGTTCAACGGGGTATGATCAAAACCTACCTATCCCTATTTTTACTTACCCTCGTCCTAATGATTCTATTAGTCACCCACTAGACAGCTCGAAGCGCACCACGACTAAGCCCACGAGTTAACTCCAGCACGACAAACAACGTCAAGAGAAGAACCCACGCGCTAATAACTAGCATTCACCCCCCTGCAGAGTATATTAAGGCAACCCCTGCCATATCCCCCCGAAACACCGAAAACTCCCCCAACTCGTCCGCTGAACCTCAAGAAGACTCGTACCACCCCCCTCAAAATAACGCAGAGACCAACACTACCCCAGCTAGATACACTGCCATGTAAGCGACAACCGGCCGGCTCCCTCAGGTCTCCGGATACGGCTCAGCGGCAAGCGCCGCCGAATATGCAAACACGACCAGCATCCCACCTAAATAGATTAAGAACAACACTAACGACAGAAAGGGACCCCCATGCCCTACCAATACACCACACCCCATCCCCGCCACCACAACTAGTCCTAAAGCGGCAAAGTACGGAGATGGATTAGAAGCAACCGCGACCAACCCAAGAACGAAAGAAAATAAAACTAAATACATAATGAAAGTCATTTATTCCTGCCGGGATTTGAACCCAGACTAATGGCTTGAAAAACCACCGTTGTCATTCAACTACAAGAATCACTAATGGCCACTCTACGGAAAACCCACCCCCTCCTGAAAATTGTAAACGACTCCCTCATTGACCTCCCAGCCCCATCTAATATCTCAGCATGATGAAACTTCGGCTCCCTCCTTGCACTCTGCTTGGCCACCCAAATCCTTACAGGACTATTTTTAGCAATACACTACACCTCCGATATCGCAACAGCCTTTACCTCCGTCGCCCACATTTGCCGAGACGTAAACTATGGATGACTCATCCGAAACATGCACGCTAACGGCGCATCCTTCTTTTTTATCTGCATCTACCTCCATATTGGACGAGGACTCTACTACGGGTCCTACCTCTACAAAGAAACCTGAAATACAGGTGTCATTCTCCTCCTACTATTAATAGGCACCGCCTTTGTGGGCTACGTCCTCCCATGAGGGCAAATGTCCTTCTGAGGGGCCACGGTCATCACAAACCTTTTATCCGCAGTCCCCTATGTAGGAAATACACTTGTCCAATGAATCTGGGGCGGCTTTTCCGTAGATAACGCAACCCTGACCCGATTCTTTGCATTCCACTTCCTTCTCCCCTTCGTCATTGCGGCATTCTTTATTCTCCACGTTCTCTTCCTCCACGAGACTGGCTCAAATAACCCCACAGGTTTAAACTCCGACACTGACAAGATTTCATTCCACCCCTACTTCTCCTACAAAGACCTGCTAGGCTTTGCAACACTTCTAATTGCACTTACCTCCCTAGCGCTCTTCTCCCCCAACCTCCTCGGCGACCCCGACAACTTCGTCCCCGCTAACCCTCTAGTAACTCCGCCTCACATCAAGCCTGAGTGATACTTCCTGTTTGCCTATGCCATCCTCCGGTCAATTCCCAACAAACTAGGGGGTGTCCTAGCACTCCTACTCTCCATCCTCGTCCTCATGGTGGTCCCAATCCTTCATACTTCTAAGCAACGAAGCTTTACATTCCGCCCAATCACACAGTTTTTATTCTGACTCCTTGTCGCAGACGTCATCATCCTCACATGAATTGGGGGCATGCCAGTTGAGCATCCCTTTGTTATTGTAGGGCAGATTGCCTCATTTTTGTATTTCTTCCTATTCCTAGCCCTTATCCCTATAACAGGCTGAGTAGAAAACAAAATACTAGAGCGTGCGTGCACTAGTAGCTCAGCGCTAGAGCGTCGGTCTTGTAAGCCGAATGTCGGAGGTTAAAATCCTCCCTACTGCTCAGAGAAAGGGGACTTTAACCCCTACCCCTAGCTCCCAAAGCTAGGATTCTAACTTTAAACTACCCTCTGCTCAAATGTACATGTATGTATTTACACCATTGATTTATAGTAAACATATAAGTGGTTTTCAAGTACATATATGTATTATAAGCATATCTAGTAGCTAACCATTTATGTTTAACCATATTACTAATGTGGACATAAACCTACGTAATGGGGACGTTTTTACAAAACTTGAGTTGGGACTAAACGAAACTTCAAACACTCCACACACTATTAATAAGTAATTTCATACCACAATCAACAACAATAATAAATGGTAGTACTTTAACTCAATAAGAACCGACCAACACGACTATATCTTAATGATAACTCTTATTGATGGTCAGGGACAATAATTGTGGGGGTCACACTTAGTGAATTATTCCTGGCATTTGGTTCCTACTTCAGGGCCATTAAGTTTAATTATTCCTCACTCTTTCATTGACGCTTGCATAAGTTAATGGTGGAATACATACTCCTCGTTACCCAGCAAGCCGGGCATTCTCTCCAGCGGGTAAGGGGTTTCTTTTTTTGTCTTCCTTTCACTTGGCATTTCACAGTGCACACGGTAATGACAAACAAGGGTGAGCATTTTTCTTGCCCAAGAAAATAGCATTCACGATGAAAAGACATTAAACCATTAACCACATATCAGGATATCAAGAGCATATAGTTTAGTTGTAACTCCTAACACACCTGTTATGTTTCCCCCCGGCTTTTGCGGGTAAAAACCCCCCTACCCCCCTAAACTAGTAAGATCTTTAACACTCCTGAAAAACCCCCCGGAAAACAGGAAGACCTCTAGTTGCTTATTTTAGTCCCCAAAATTCATCTCTATACACTATTTAAAGTTTTT